AGTCTTGTGTGTAAGCATAGCATTTCTGGTCGAACCCGCCCAACCCAACTAAGAAGAACCGAACCTGACAGACACATCTTCTTCCTTTTGGGAGGGTACTCCGAGTAGTGGGTACCTCTAGGACCTCGACCCGCCTACTCTGGTCTTGTATGGATATGCAGGAAGGGGTGCTCCTAGGTGTGGGTAGGGGTTGTGTTTGTTCGCGAGAATGGATTCCTCGTCAAGTCAGTTTTTGGGGTGTGGACACACTTGCGCGAATTCGGGTAACGGCTACAAGGGATAAATCGAAAGGAAACTGTACCCGACCAGGGATGGACGTAAACTCGTAAGCTACCGAGGGTAGGGATAATCGTCCAGGTCTTATTGTGAAAGAAAAAAGCCGCCCCGCCGCAGCAGGCGGGTTGCTTCCTCTGTCGTCGCCGGCGAGCTCTTGGTTAGGAGACCCTAGGATAAGTTGCTAAAACAAACGGGGGAGGGGAGGATCGACCCGTTCAGTATAATTCCGAAGAAAGACTGTTACTGTTGGCAGCAGGTGGAGACATTTTTTTGGCCCCTTCAAAAGGAAATGCGGGCAGGGTAGAGCTCGGCAGAGGGTTCGAGAATAGGGTAGGGTCCTGTCCTTAAGATTCAAATAAGAAAAGAGTTCCAAACCTTTATGCATGCACCTTCATACAAGTGCTGCGTACAAGTTCCGTCCAGAATGATTGGGAAAGATCAAACCAATTTGAACCGCTCACATCACAGTAGTAGGAGCGACCGTAAGTCGAGGGGCAGCCATAACATAAGGTTATTACTTTCACACCTCTCTATCTATAGATAGAGAGAGATCCGCTGCGTGAGCAACCCGACTGTGCCTTACATGTGCTCTACAGGCCGCACTCCATCTTTCTTCCAAACGAGCCCTTTTTTCTTTTGATTTTGAAGACGGGCGTTGCATTCGGTTCGAAAGGCATGGTTTTCAGTATGTCTCCAGATAGGGCCCCTACTAGTCCGGCTAGCTAGTGAGCGGTTCTTTCGGGCGGGCATCTACTGCAACGCAAGCACCATTGTTCGCCACCACCCGAGAAGGAAAAGATTCGAGAGTCCAGGCTGAAAATACATGCATAGATAGTGGTCTAATGCCAAGGCCGACGACGGAAGCTCGGGACGGAGCCGTATGAGGCGGAAGTCTCACGTACGGTTCTCTGAGAAGGGAGTGGCTACCTACCGGAGATTCGACCAACCACCACCGGTCAATTCCGCTTTGGGGCCACCCCTTACTCTACCATTATTATAGGGGTATGGGGTTCGAGACAAAGAAAGATCAAGGCAGCATATCAGTTTTTCCTTTATACTTTACTTGGATCTGTTTTTATGCTATTAGCTATTCTGTTGATTCTTCTCCAAACAGGAACCACCGATTTACAAATTTCATTAACCACAGAATTTAGTGAGCGGCGCCAAATCTTTCTATGGATTGCTTCTTTCGCCTCTTTCGCCGTCAAAGTGCCTATGGTACCAGTTCATATTTGGTTACCCGAAGCTCATGTAGAGGCACCTACGGCAGGATCCGTCATCTTGGCAGGAATTCCTTTAAAATTGGGAACCTACGGGTTTTTAAGATTTTCAATACCCATGTTTCCCGAAGCGACACTTTGTTCCACTCCTTTCATTTATACTCCAAGCGCGATTGCTATAATATATACTTCCTCGACCACTTTAAGACAGATCGATCTTAAGAAGATCATAGCTTACTCCTCAGTAGCTCATATGAATCTGGTGACTATTGGTATGTTTAGTCGGGCGGCGGCCGTTAGGTCACCTATTTTGAGTTATGGACACACAAGGCCAAAACATGTGTGCCGGGCGTGCGACCCATCAACCTACTAGCAATGGGGGAGAAAACATAGCATGTCGCAATAAAAGCTTGATTCGAGGCGTCAGCAAAAGACTGCCGTCTGTTCCAAAAACAAAAGCCCTTTAGCACCCCGGGACGGGAGTGGAGGGCGGCCCTACACGCAGGCAACAGCAGCACCGGCTCTACGAAAGTAAGAATCGAATATCGAATCTTTCTGTTGGCTTTCCCAATTCATCCGTGAATAAGAATTCAAGGGCGTGAAGCGAGTGCTTCTAGCTGCTTCGCCTGCTTCTTATTTTATTATGGCGGCTATGTTTTCGTGGCGGAAATGAACGAAAAGCGATATGAACGTGCTATTTTCAAATCGATTGATAGATAGCCTTATCTGTTCGGATAGATCGAAAGAGATAGAGAGGGAATCTATCAAGAATAAGGGGAAATCCCCTATTTCTATCTATTGATGAGACAACTATCTTTTCATGATCCATCAGAAAAGAAAGAAATCGATATGTATCTGATGGAGTCTACATCGTACATAGAGCGCCCAAGCGCTTTTTAGGCCAGCTCAGTTCTCTTATCCATCGGTCCAATGCACTGGGCTCATCTCATGGCATGGAGGGAAAAGCAAAAATGGAGTTGTCTTGTTCGCCGCCTCGACGTATTCCCTTCTCTCCCCGGTATCGTCCCACACAGAAAGAAAGAGCGCAGAGCTCCGGCCGGACCTGTAGGTCCGCTAACGTAAAGCGAGGAGTTGAGCCTGAACTAGCGAACCGAAGTCACTTTCGGAACCATACTTCCTACAGCTAAGATGTGTCCAGTCCAGCGGGAACGCGCAGCGCAAACGAACGTGAGCTGCTATACCGAATCCCCCGCTGGCCATCGGGGACCGAGTGGTAAGGCCATGATATGCAGGGGAAAATATCACTCATTCTTCCATTGGGGACAGGTGCACGAACGACAACTCCAAACGTCACACATCCGCCGCCTACCTACCGTTTAGGTGGCACCAGCGAGATCCAGCTAAGGTAAGGTCGTGTCGCGGGTCAGTTTCGGGGCGGAGAGTGAAGAGAGACCAGAAGAATGATTCATTTGGATCGACGAGCTTTTTCAGCTCAAAAACTAAGAATCAATGGTCTATCCATGAACAAACATCTATTCTATCTCTATATCTAGGGCTCTATACATAAAAAAGTCTTTTATGGCATGATATGATCGCCTTTGTTTGATATGTTCATTCAGTACCAATACAAACTAAAACTACGCCAAAGTGGAAGGGCCACTATAGAAGCTATAAGTAGCTAGCCTATAGTAGAGTAGTCGGCCTAACCAAAGCGTTACGACAAGATCCAATTAGCCTTATGAATTGCCTCTTAAGTAGGGGGCTTAGCCCGCCCCGCCCGCCTACCAATCAAAGAGGCTGAGAGTAAGCGTAAGCTCACCCGTAAGCTCGAAGAGCTTCCCTTCATTCGATTCGCGAGAGCCGCACAGCACATAGCTGGAAGTCAGAGGGCCCATACTACCTGCCTAACCCTTCGCTCCGAGGGACCGTAGATCGGAAAGCGCCTTCTAAAACACCCCATTCATCCAAAAGAGAAGGGAAGGGGCCTATTTATTTGCATGACCTCTGCAGATTTCACCCTATCTACACCCGGAGCCACTCCCCTAGCAGTCCTGCCACCACGCCGCAGAACGTGAGCTGTTGAGAGGTTCCATATTGCCGAGACGAAGGGCAGCACTTCTGTACGTGATCGTAGTATGTCACGTCGTCTCGTCCCCGCTGCATCAAAGAGTACCTATGCACTATGTTCCGATTCACTGATAAGGAAGATAAGAGTTGGGTGGGGGTCTACGATGTGATACTCAAGTATGACCCGGGGAGATACATGCTAACTATAGGTAGGAAGCAGGAACCTTTATGTGAATAATTTAGGGGGGTTACAGATCTCTTATACTACCATCGATCGACAGAGCGGAACGACCAGAAAAAAGAAGTGAAGTTAGAAAGCCGTATGATAGGTGGTAACTATCTTGTACGGTTCGGGGGGTAATCAGCATACTCCGATCAGTGCGGAGGAATCTTTGGCTCTATCGAACATACAGGGAATTGGAGGTAGCATTCTACCGATGTCAAGTCATGGACTGGTTTCTTCAGCCCTTTTTCTATGTGTTGGTGTTCTATATGACCGACATAAGACTCGACTTGTTAGATATTACGGAGGTTTAGTGAGCACTATGCCGAATTTCCCTACCATTTTCTTCTCTTCCACTTTGGCCAATATGAGTTCACCTGGTACTAGCAGTTTTATCGGGGAATTTCTCATCTTAGTAGGAGCTTTCCAAAGAAATAGCTTAGTAGCGACATTAGCAGCGCTTGGTATGATTTTAGGCGCAGCCTATTCCCTTTGGCTATATAATCGTGCGGTTTCTGGGAATTTAAAACCCGATTTCCTCCATAAATTCTCCGATCCAAATGGCAGAGAAGTTTCCATATTTATACCTTTTCTTGTTGGAGGGGCGACCGTCCGTTAAACTACCAAAAAAACAAGGGTAAACCAATGTGATCATGACATTATAGGTGCTTGCGATGGGACGGATGCGACTTCCCTCAGTTGGTTTGGGTGGTATAGCCCGTTGCAGAAGTCCCCCCCTTTTTTATCCATTTCTTTACTCTTTAGGGAGCCAAAGCTTTACTTTACTAAACTAATAAAAAAAGGCTCGCGCTAGGCGTTTACCTTTTTTGGCTGAGCCGTATCTTGCTGGGCGGGACCGATAGAAAGAAAGGACGGGGGGCGCATGGTACTTCTCGACCCTGTCTCCGAGGGACAGTTGAACGAGCGACTCATGAATGCTGACGGGTTGGACGAGCCAATAACTCGAACGCGTTCAGTCTTTTTTTTTTAGCAAGAATCACAGCCTTACCTTATCTTCACCATGATACGGACTCCAAGTTCTTATGGCAAAGCACGAGGAGATTTATCATCAATATGATGATGGGAATGGAAACCAGAAGCACGACTGGGGTCTTCGTGGTCCAAGATTATCAAACCATCAGTAAGAGTAACGTAAGCATGAGACTTTTTGGTAGTACCGGTGAACCAGATGGCCGCGGCGATTGAATCTGGGACGGAGGACTTGTAGTATCTCTCTAGATCTGGAAAAAGCGAAAGAACCCCTAACCATAATTCGAATGGAGGCTGACGGCTGAGCCCACTCTGGCCTCGCAGGGCAGGCCCCTGTGGTTGGCAGCTGGAGCTGCCATAGCTTATGGCTAGAGCAATGGGAGGGCCCCAGCAGAGAGCAAAGTAAGGATAACGAGCGCTCCGCTTTCAACAAAGCAAGGACCACTACGGGAGGTCAAACCAAGGACCTATGGAAGTCGGGGCTCGTCCCCGGTCAATATTGGATCAAACAATAGGGGGCCGTAGCACTGACCCTTTTTTTATTCAATACAATAGGGTAAAAGATCGTACAGTTCCCTACCGAGACAAACTCTCAACGGATCCTCGGCGCGCTGGGCATACCTCTTCCGCGCGTCTTTCTCGTGGCAGGAACAGAACAACAGGGAAAGACCCGGCCGACCGGCCCAGGGCTCGAGGGCGAGCTTTCTTTATTTAAGAGAGAATTGGAAGTGAGTCGAAAGGCTTCCGTTTCCGTTCTTGGTTTGGGGGCTTTCGGGCCCCTCTCGATCTTTTTCGTAGTTAAGAGGGGGGAAGGAGTCTAAATCAATGAACATTAATGAACCATCATTGATGGACGTTGCACATGACACGATCAATTCGACTCAAGGTCCGGCGCTAATAGAAGTTGCTTACTTTCCTAGTAGCGAAGGAAAAGGGCAGGGCTATTTTCGTAGTAATAGTGGGCGGGTCTCATGAGATCTATGCCGGCCGTCGGAATCAAACGAAGGTCGAAGGACCATTCAATTCATTAAGGGGCATAGCGGCGACCTCGCCTGGCGCCATTCCCGGACCTAGCAGCAGACGGGCGGGCCGTGCCTGAATTCAGACCGGACCAGACTCTTCTTTGTTTGAGCTGCTCCCACGCACGCAGACCGGAAGATCTCACTTGTCCTGGACTGGAACAAGTACGTAGAGATCTTCGTGGGACCGTGGAGGGAGTCTCAATCGGTCTTTTCTAGGCACGCCACACATGGAGATTTTTCCATTGATAGAATAGATAAGAGGCCCCCCTTGAACAAATTCTTAAAGGTTAGGTTACTACCTGCTTCTACGGAAGAGGTTTACTTTGTACCGCCCGGAGGTCATATAGATCGGAATCCGGAGCGATAAGAACCAAAAGCCCTACCCACAGCTACAACTACTGGCGCTTCAAAAGAAAAGGCTTATCTTATAAGATAAGGGCGCTACTGAAAGCCTTTTTTTAGGTCGTCTAATCTAATAAGGTAGGTGTAAGCCCCGAAAGCTTTTGGTACTTCGGTAGGGCCCTTAAACAAAAAAAAAGTGGAACCCTTCCCCTATTTATTTTATGCATTTCATTCTCTATTTGGCCCACTCCACCCAACAGCGCTCATGTTATAGGGGAACTCATGGCTGGAAACAACCCTTATGGTTTGTTTTGATATCCGGCAGGAATAATAAAAAAAAAGTCCAGGTTGGTTGGTGAGCCTAGTGATAGGAGACTATCTAGCTTGGTTCGGAGAGCACTTGTTGGGTTAAATATTTTTTTTTCTAAATGTTACGGCCTAAATGCTGAACTATTGACCCTACTTGTTTGGATGGGTGTTCACCCCAAAGTGTTCCCGGACTGCATCCATACATCCGTAAGTAACTTAGTGCAACATGGCAAATTTCATTGAGAGGAATCAGCAAAGAAAAGAAAAAGAGGTCAACAACATCTTAATGTATTTTGAGAGATTGTCCTGGGGCTGAGGAGTGTGAATCTTTTTTAGCCAAGAGCTTGACCGGGTGAACCAGCATATAGTGCAAAGCGCCTTTTCGGAAAAGTCCAGTTCAAGACAAAGGAAGGGAAAAGCCCAATTCCTGTATCCAACATGACCCCGATCCGACCTCTTATTCAAAAGCCAAGGATCACGGTGTGAAGAAGAGGAAGACAGGTCATTGGAAGAGAGCATAGGTACGAGAGAAAAGGAAGACTCTTACCATCGATTCCATTGTTCTTTGTCACTGAGGTCCAAACAGGCCAGAAACGAAAATCAGATGACGATGATGGTCTGCCTAACTTGAATTCAGCTATGGATTCCAATAAACGTGTTACCAGACCTTCCAACTGGGCGGAGATTGGGTCCGGCCCTAGGTCTCCATGAATTGCCTCGTTTGGAACTGTCGAGGGCTTGGGAACCAAAGGAGAGTTCGAACTCTCCGTGAGCTCATTCGTAAAGAAGATCCCTCCCTAGTTTTTCTGATGGAGGAATATATAAAAGTGAAAACAATCACTCAGGTTGTTTGGAATTGCGGGGGAAGTGAGGGCTAAGTCAGGAGGGCTGGCACTCTTGTGGTAGTTCAGAGCTATTCCCAAAGGCATATTAATGCTATTGTAGAAATTAGCGATAATCAACCTAGATGGAGATTTACAGGGTTTTATGGATAGCCGGAAACAGCAAAAAAAAAGGAAGGGGGCTTCTCTTAGGGAAAATTGGCAACTTCAGGACTTAAGGGATGCCCTAGATAATTGCAGGTTATTTG